AACCCCGAGATATTATTACAGCAAGGGATGACCGAAAATCGAGAGCTCTGATTCAAAATTATCTTGATTCATCCCACCATGAAGAATTGCCAAAGCATTTGACTCTTCACGCATTCCAATATAAAGGATTAGTCAATCAAATAATAGATAGTAAATGGGTCGGTTTGAAAATAAATGAATTACTTGTCGTAGAATATTATTCTCGTCAGACTTAAACCTAACTAAAATAACAAACCAAGGGTTCTTTTTCCCTTTCACTTAAGTTAAGTAAAGGGACACAAGGTAAGGAATTGGATCCGGAGATTTGTATTTTTCTCCCATTCATGTATCATAGATCAGTAGGCAGATCTTTATTCCCTGCCCGTTCTTTCTTTCCTTCCGTATCACAGAAATTAGGAATTGAGAATCTATCTCAAAGAAAGGTCTGAAGCATTGGTGAATTGGGTGAAGATACGGAAAGAGAGGGATTCGAACCCTCGGTAAACAAAAGCCTACATAGCAGTTCCAATGCTACGCCTTGAACCACTCGGCCATCTCTCCTACATAATGATTATGACCGAGAATCCGAGCGAATTGCGAGTTGTTCATATTCGATTGTTAGATGGGTACAGACACTCGAATCCATTCTAGCTATAAAAATCTATAAAAATGGAAAACTTTTCATCAAAGAAATAATTTTTTCTTCGAGCCAGGGAGCTGGGAGAAAAAGATAATATAATTTTTTTTTTGAAAAACGGTTAAAAACAATAAAGATATATCTTGTTTGCCAAGACGGAGACGGCGCTCCTACCTTTTTCTGATATTTTTACCGGATTCAATCAATGAATTGGAACGAATCAACTGATCGGTCTATTTTGTTAGACTATGGTGAATGGATACCTTTAGATCATAATTATCTTTTTATTCAAATTCAATTTCCATAAGAATTTGAAAATTTCTTTCCAATTTTAGGTCGCTTAACAACAACCCCTTAACCCGTAAATCTATCCCAAATTCATAAATCATCCTTTTCGATTTGATTGTATAGTGTATAAGCGTCTACCCGCTATGCACAAAACACAAAACGGAGGGTTATTCTATTTTCATTATAGAAGGATTATTGAAGAATTATTCGATTTTTTTCTTTTTTGGATCTTAATTTCAGAAAAACTTCTCGAATTCTCCTAATCCGCAAGATAAATTCTTTGATTCTTCTACTTTGATCAAATCGGAATAGTTCCTTTCATTCTTATACTACTACATTTATACTACTACATTTTGATGAAATCGAATCGGATTCTAATATTTCTTATTTTTTATCGACCCCTTTCAAAAAGAAAAAATTGGATATGAGTCTGCTTTTATGTTATTTCGTACTGTAAAATTCCTTTACTTGTGGGATCGTTTTCTCACGAGAGTTAACGAAAAGAATTATAGAATGGATTTCTACCTATGCCTAGATCGCGGATAAATGAAAATTTTATTGATAAGACCTTTTCAATTGTGGCCAATATCTTATTACGAATAATTCCGACAACTTCAGGAGAAAAAGAGGCATTTACCTATTATAGAGATGGTGTGATTTGATTATTTTTTTATTTACCGCTTCGGTCTTAGGAGAAAGACGGAAGATTCGGGATAGAAAGGAACGAAAAAGATTATTGAAAAAATCTACGCTTGTTGAAGGTGAAGTTTCTAGATAAAACAATTCCTTCTGTCGTGTATCCCCGATTAATGCAGCCTCAGATGCTTCAATTGTCGATTCGAGTATTGAGCGAAAGGTTACACCTATGGGTTCTATATTACAGGCCAACCTTACCATACTAGACTAGTACCAATAGGCCGCATAGGGGAAGAGGCGCTACGCCTAGGAATCAACAACACGAAAACTTTGTTTAAAATTACCGCTTTTCCTTATCGGGATCGGGACTAAAAAGAATGGTTGGGATAACAAACATCCATCTCGTTGGTACTTTGGATACCCTTAGAACCATAGAAGACTGTTGAAGTGATTAATTCCTGGAAATTAAAGGGCGTTGAGAAACAAAGAAATTGTTGGAGTTTACATTTTTATCTAGTACCAGTATCAACACGCGTGATGTTAAGAAAATATCTTTTGCAGAAAGGTTGGCTAGAGATTTCTTGTAAAAACGTTAGCCCCACTGAATTCATAATGAGAATATTTCAATCTTTTTTGATTCCATGTATTATTTTCATTATGCACATAGGGGAGGAGCCGTATGAGATGAAAATTTCATGTACGTTTCTGGAACGGAGAATTCTTTGAATCGAATGACGACCGTAACGGATGTCAGCTCAATCGGAAGGAAATTATGCGGAAGCTTTACAGAATTATTATGAAGCTATGCGACTAGAAATTGATCCCTATGATCGAAGCTATATACTCTATAACATAGGCCTTATCCACACAAGTAACGGAGAGCATACAAAAGCTTTAGAATATTATTTTCGGGCACTAGAACGAAACCCGTTCTTACCCCAAGCTTTTAATAATATGGCT